GAATTTCATTCCGAGGAGGAACCTTATAGAGATCGTATCGATTCTTATCAAAGAAGGACAGGTTTAACTGAAGCTGTTCAAACAGGCATAGGTCAACTAAATAGTATTCCCATAGCAATTGGGGTTATGGATTTTCAGTTCATGGGGGGTAGTATGGGATCCGTAGTAGGAGAGAAAATCACCCGTTTGATCGAGTATGCTACTAATCGATCTCTACCTGTCATTATTGTGTGTGCTTCTGGAGGAGCACGCATGCAAGAAGGAAGTTTGAGCTTGATGCAAATGGCTAAAATATCTTCTGCTTCATATAATTATCAATCAAATAAAAAGTTATTCTATGTATCAATTCTTACATCTCCTACAACAGGTGGAGTAACCGCCAGTTTTGGTATGTTGGGAGATGTTATTATTGCGGAACCCAATGCCTACATTGCTTTTGCGGGTAAAAGAGTGATTGAGCAAACATTGAATAAAACAGTACCTGACGGTTCACAAGCGGCTGAGTATTTATTCCATAAGGGCTTATTCGACCCAATCGTACCGCGTAATCTTTTAAAAGGTGTTCTGAGTGAGTTATTTCAGCTCCATGGTTTCTTTCCTTTGAATAAAAATTCCAAAAAAAAATATCGAAATAAAATGAAAATAAATATAGAATAGAAGCGATTTCTATGTCTACTATGTCCACCAAGAACTCCCATTTTTTACTAGGAATCCTTTTTTGTTGGATTGAATTAGTTTAGTTAGAGTCGCGAACTTATATTATAATAAACTCTTTAATTTAAATAAAAACTTTCTATTTTATTAGAAAGATAGATAGAAAGAATATAAGGATGGGGGAATAATGAAATTTCTTAAAGCGGAATATCATACATATTCGTGTAGAAAGATGAATAGGTACACTTCATTTAGTTCTCATTCCTTGCACTTATTAACTACTTAATATTATTTATAATATATTATTTATAATAGTTTATAATAGATATACTTATCATAAGATATCTTTATAATAGGTACAAATATTAAATCGAGGTACCCATTCTATGACAGATCTTAACTTACCCTCTATTTTTGTCCCTTTAGTGGGTCTAGTATTTCCGGCGATTGCAATGGCTTCTTTATTTCTTCATGTCCAAAAAAATAAGATTGTCTAGATCCGACGGGACCAAATTTCATCAATTTATTTCAACACGGAATCATAATACAGATATTTATTTGGTACCGAAAATTGTTTAGTGTAATATGGTACGATATGTGGCTTTTTCCGAACACAAATGAAAGAACTGTTATGCATGCGAATGCATGATATCCGCATAAATGCAGTTATATGCGGGCATATCCGGTTAAAAAGGCTCGGCGAATATTTTTATAATAGAAAGTCAATGTATCTAACCAATTACTCCTAATGGTTCATATCAGAATAGTGCTAGTTGATGAAAGTTACTTCGGCATCAAGAAGAAAAGTAAAGTCAAATTTTTTTCTCAATTCCAATCGAATGCAACGGGATCTAGTATAGTATGAACTGGCGATCAGAACATATATGGATAGAACTTATAACAGGGTCCCGAAAAGCAAGTAATTTTTGCTGGGCCTGTATCCTTTTTTTAGGTTCATTAGGATTCTTAGTGGTTGGCACTTCCAGTTATCTTGGTAGGAATCTGATACCCGGATTTCCATCTCAGCAAATCGTTTTTTTTCCACAAGGGATCGTGATGTCTTTCTATGGGATCGCGGGTCTATTCATTAGTTCCTATTTGTGGTGCACAATTTCATGGAATGTCGGTAGTGGTTATGACCGATTTGATAGAAAAGAAGGAATAATGTGTATTTTTCGTTGGGGATTCCCCGGAATAAATCGTCGCATCTTCCTTCGTTTCTTTATGAAAGATATCCAATCAATCAGAATGGAGGTTAAAGAGGGTCTTTTTCCTCGTCGTATTCTTTATATGGAAATCAGAGGCCAAGGAACCATTCCCTTGACTCGTACTGATGAGAATTTGACTCCACGAGAAATTGAGCAAAAAGCGGCGGAATTGGCCTATTTCTTGCGCGTACCAATTGAAGTATTTTGAAATGAACCGAACGAAGAATGAATGTTTTCTCCGCATAATGGAAGGAGCTTGCTAATTTCCTTTTTAATACAATTGAAGTTTCCTCAGAATATTCATTCGAGCAAAACATGTTAGATTCTGTTTCCTCGGTCCGTTGGCACAACAATCCGCATAGAATAAAACAAAAGTAGGAGAACGTATATGGAACAACTATAATAAATATAATAAACAATAAGAAGAAATTTTTTTCTATACCAAAACCGTTTTGTATGCGTATAGGGCCCAACTCAATTCTTTTATACTAGTAAAAAGTCTAATGAGTCTAATCTAAGTATGAATTCATCAAATATCCGAATATGTATTTCGTAATACAGAATTCATCTTTTTAGGTTAGGCCTCAGATTTTGAATTGATACCGTATTCCTGCGCTATGGTTAGACGGTACAACATTTCGAAAAAATTAATGGAATTGATCCGGGAGGGTTTTTCGTCTTGAAATCCGAATAATATTCGTTACTTCGAGTAGGTTTTTCGAGTATTTATCGAAAGGAACAAATGAAGATGAAATTCGTTCGAATTTGCCCAATCGAGATATCCCGAAATCCTAAACTAAAATACTATATATATACTTAATATATATATTATTATATTATTTATTATTTTTATTTCATAAATTTTATTTTTTTCATCCGAAAAGGGGCCCTTATTCTATTTCTATATTCCTTCTAGATCTAAGGACTAAATTATTATACAAAAATAGGAATAGAATAGATCCATAGGTTCGATACCTTGTTATAGGACTCGCGCTTTAGAGAAATATCAGATCAGATAGAGTTGACAAATGAAGCAGTTCATTACCAATTCACAAATAAAAAATGAAAAAAAAGAAAGCATTGACTTCCCTCCCATATCTTGCATCTATAGTATTTTTGCCCTGGTGGGTCTCTCTCTCATTTCAAAAAAGTCTGGAACCTTGGATTATTAATTGGTGGAATACTAGGCAATCCGAAACTTTTTTGAATGATATTCAAGAGAAAAATGTTCTAGAAAAATTCCTAGAATTAGAAGAACTCTTCTTGTTGGACGAAATGATAAAAGAATACCCGGAGACACATATACAAAAGTTTCGTATAGGAATACACAAGGAAACGATACAATTGGTCAAAACACACAATGAATATCATCTCCATATCATTTTGCATTTTTCGACAAATATAATCTGTTTCGCTATTCTAAGTGGTTATTTTATTCTGGGTAATGAAAAGCTTGTCATTCTTAATTCTTGGGTTCAGGAATTCTTCTATAACTTAAGTGACACAATAAAAGCTTTTTCGATTCTTTTAGTTACTGATTTATGGATCGGATTTCACTCGACCCACGGTTGGGAACTAATGATTGGTTTGATCTACAATGATTTTGGATTGGCTCATAACGATCAAATTATATCTGGTCTTGTTTCCACTTTTCCAGTTATTCTAGATACAATTGTGAAATATTGGATCTTCCGTTTTTTAAATCGCGTATCTCCTTCGCTCGTAGTCATTTATCATTCAATGAATGAATGAAGAACTTATTTGATCTCCTGATATCAATCAAAATTTTTCTTCGCGTATAAAGAAAGCATTTTACTTATTTTCTTTATACTTCTACCTCTTCAAGGTATTCGTCCTATTTTAGTAGAATTATTTCGGTACAATGGCAGACTCGCGGATAGGGAACTATACTAGTCACCTATCTAATTTATTGTAGAAATTCCTGGATCAATGATTGGATCATGCAAAATAGAAATACTTTTTCTTGGGTAAAGGAACAGATGACTCGATCTATTTCTGTATCGATCATGATATATGTAATAACTCGAACATCTATTTCAAATGCGTATCCCATTTTTGCGCAGCAAGGTTATGAAAATCCACGAGAAGCAACTGGGCGAATTGTATGCGCCAATTGCCATTTAGCTAATAAGCCTGTGGATATTGAAGTTCCGCAAGCTGTACTTCCTGATACTGTATTTGAAGCAGTTGTTCGAATTCCTTATGATAAGCAACTGAAACAAGTTCTTGCTAATGGTAAAAAGGGGGCTTTGAATGTGGGGGCTGTTCTTATTTTACCCGAGGGATTCGAATTAGCCCCTCCCGATCGTATTTCTCCCGAGGTGAAAGAAAAGATAGGAAATCTGTCTTTTCAGAGTTATCGTCCCAATAAAAGAAATATTCTTGTGATAGGTCCTGTTCCAGGTCAGAAATATAGTGAAATCGTCTTTCCCATTCTTTCCCCCGACCCTGCTACGAAGAAAGATGTTCACTTCTTAAAATATCCCATATATGTAGGAGGGAACCGGGGAAGGGGTCAGATTTATCCTGATGGGAGCAAGAGTAACAATACGGTCTATAATGCTACATCCGCAGGTATAGTAAGCAGAATAGTACGTAAAGAAAAAGGAGGATATGAAATAACCATAGTTGATGCATCGGATGGACACCAAGTGGTTGATATTATACCTCCAGGACCAGAACTTCTTGTTTCAGAGGGTGAATCCATCAAGCTTGATCAACCATTAACAAGCAATCCTAATGTAGGGGGGTTTGGTCAGGGAGATGCAGAAATAGTGCTTCAAGATCCATTACGCGTCCAAGGCCTTTTGTTCTTCTTGGCATCTGTTATTTTGGCACAAATTTTTTTGGTTCTTAAAAAGAAACAGTTTGAAAAGGTTCAATTATTCGAAATGAATTTCTAGATCCAGAGATTCCTTACCATCAAGTTGGTAAAAAGCGCGGAATTCTTGTCAATCAATACAATTAAATATGTATGATCAAAAAATTCTGTAAATACCTCTGCTTGCTTTGTTTATACTGCTTTTTCGGGATGTATGGAATTCATTACTTCTATCCCATTCCTAGCACTAGACAATAGGCATATAAAAACAAAGGAAGAGGATACAAGACAAGGAC